TAAATTGAATGAGTCCTTTATAAAATTAGAAAAATAAAATAACATAAAAAAAGACATTTTTTCCGTAGTATTCTCTCGATTCTCTAGTTTCTTATCGTATCAATTTTCCATTTTTGCTTATTGAAATTTATGTGCAATATGGATTAATATTTAAAAATAAATATTACCTCTCCCTTTCCCTTTCAAAGAAATTGAATCAAAGAAATTGAAATGATTGAAGTTTTTCTATTTGGAATCGTTTTAGGTCTAATTCCTATTACTTTGGCTGGATTATTCGTAACTGCATATTTACAATACAGACGTGGTGATCAGTTGGACCTTTGATTAATTAATACCTCGCTTTTCTGACCTCCTTCGGATTCAAGAAAGGGGGAGGTCAAATTCAGATTGCTGTTCCCTTTTTTACGTAAAAATTTCGACCTAAAAAAACAAGAACGTAATCACGCTCTAAGAACGGAATCACGCTCTGTAGGACTTGAACCTACGACATTGGGTTTTGGAGACCCACGTTCTACCGAGCTGAACTAAGAGCGCTTTCTTACTACGAAATTACAAAAAAAAGACTGTAAGGAAAAAAAGTCTTTATTTTTTTTAACTACAATACATGTTGAAGGGCTATAGGATGATATATAATATGATATAAAATAGAAATTAAAGAGTAGGTATGTCATGTTCAATTTTTATTGATCTCAATGGACCCTCGTTATGGCTCTGAGGCGAAGTGATAGGTAGGGATGACAGGATTTGAACCCGTGACATTTTGTACCCAAAACAAACGCGCTACCAAGCTGCGCTACATCCCTTTCATTTCAATTCAATTGGATTACAATGTCATTGTAGAGAATTCCTGCCTTCTTTTCTATATACTTATTTTATTTTCTTTATTGATATACATATTATTTTGCTATTTCGATCTTTCTATTTCGTCTTTTTTTTTGATCTCATATCATTTTTTTATCATATAATAATAAACTTTTTTTTTTATTTTATTATATGATATTCTATGGTATATGAAAAAATAAAATAGGAAAAAAGATATATATTTTGTTCTTTTAAGAAAAGGAAAATCTTATCTATCAAAGCGTTGTACATTTCAATTTGAATTCTGGATTCTGTGTACAAACCAAATGCAAGTGGCTTTTTTTTATATATACATCTGATCTTTTTTTATTTAACTATATATCTGATCTGATCATATATGTATTACCATTAGGTATTACAATAAATATTATTTATTACAATTATATTACAATTATTACAATAAGGAGAATTTCAAATGCGAGATCTAAAAACATATCTATCTGTAGCCCCGGTAATAAGTACTCTATGGTTCGGGGCTTTAGCCGGTCTATTGATAGAGATCAATCGCTTTTTCCCGGATGCGTTGACATTCCCGTTTTTTTCATTCTAGTTATTTTATTAACATAACAATAACGGGGGGTGTGAAGAAGATTAGAGATACAATTAAATATCTGTGACTGCTACCTCCTCTTCTTTATTTTTATAAAAATTATTCTATTTTTTTTTAGTTATAAAAAACAAAAAAAAAATAGAATAAAAGAAAGTTTATTCAACCGCAGCAAAATTCAGAGGGCGGGCCCCGTCTTCAAGTAAATTAACGTCAATTAAGAAAACGGAAATAAAAATGTAGCTAGGGCGAGAGTATCATATACGATGTTTAAATGAAATACTGTACTAAACTTCTAATTGAAATCTATTTTCAAAGCATTGTATTACTTATTATTTTATTACTTTTTTTTTATTAGGATATTGGGTTGCAATGAAATTTTTTAGAATTTGATTTCTGGATTTGATTTCGAGCTAGCAACTTCGATTTTTTTTTATTCCGCTCTTCTTCTCTTCAGATCGGAAAATCGAAGCGTTAAGTAAATAAAAAACCAAGGTGAAGGAGGGGCTCATGGCCAAGGGTAAAGATGTCCGAGTAAGAATTATTTTGGAATGTACCGGTTGTGTTCGAAACAATGTTAATAAGAAACCAAGAGGCATTTCCAGATATAGTACTCAAAAGAATCGACACAATACGCCTAATCGATTGGAATTGAGAAAATTCTGTCCCTATTGTTCCAAGCATACAATTCATGGGGAGATAAAGAAATAGGCGGAAACGATAGCGGCTTTACAGGGAAGATGAAAAATGATATATTAACAAAAAATATCCTATTAGGATATAATATGGGAAGATAAAATCTATTTATAAAATTGTATATACAATTTTAATAAATTGAATATTGTAAATAATTTCAATATTGTAAATTCTATATTGAAATAGAAACAAGAAAGAAGGAAAATCCTATTTATTTTACTTGATCGGATCAAAAATGATAATGATTTAGAATTATAAGAAATAGGATTTTCAAAATAAGGACTAAACAAACCATGGATAAATCCAAGCGACTTTTTTTTAAGTCCAAGCGACCCCTTCGTAGGCGTTTGCCCCCGATCCAATCGGGGGATCGAATTGATTATAGAAATATAAGTTTAATTACTCGATTTATTAGTGAACAAGGAAAAATATTATCTAGGCGGGTAAATAGATTAACTTTAAAACAACAACGATTAATTACTATTGCTATAAAGCAAGCCCGTATTTTATCTTTGTTACCTTTTCTTAATAATGAAAAACATTTTGAAAAAAACGAATTGGTCGCTCGCACTTCTGGTCTTAGAACTAGAAAAAAATAGGGTTACTCTTCAATTGAATCAAAATCAAAATTCGAATCCGAGCTCAAATTAAATTGATATTTTGTTCGAAAAATCTGAAAATCTAGATTTGATTGTCGTCGTCTTGTAAGAAAAAAACGAATTGGAAAAAAAAATCGTTTTTTTTATCTAAATTCAAGTTTTTACTCAGTTTGGCTACCTGATTATATTCTCTTATTTTATCATATTAATTTCTATTCTACCTTCTCGGAATTCATTCTCCCGGAAATAACGTGTATGTAAAACATCCCGATGTACTCCTTCCACTTTCCTTATTTTCTAATATCAGTCGAAATCATATAAAGACAATTCCTATTTAATATAGCTAGTTGCGCAAGTATTTTACGATTAAGAAGCAACTGTCTTTTGGACAGATTGTTTATGAATCTACTATAACTATAGGATACCTCGCTTTCGCGAATTACTGCATTTATCCGAGTGACCCATAAACGACGAAAATTTCTTTTGTGCTTATCTCTATCCCGATGGGCCGAAACCAAAGCTCTTATTTTTTGTTGAATAATAGTTCGAGTAAGTCTTGAATGCGCCCCTCGAAAACTTGATGTGAATAAACGAATTTTTGTTCTACGCCTCCGCGCTATATATCCTCGTCTAATTCTGGTCATTGAATAAACGAAACTTTGATGAATAACTAATAAATTTCGTTTCTTTCAGTTATTCGTTTTCCCCCTTCTATATTAACAAAACGGATTCTGCCAATGTATAAAATAATAATTCCAACGGCTTTTGCTACTATAACCTTCCCAACCACGATTTGTTCTTTTTTTTTCTAGGTATTTCGCCTAGAAAAAGAGAAAAAAAAATTGTATTGATATTGGGTATCAAACAAAAACCGAATAAAAAAGTAATAACTAGAAATAGCTAAAAAATTAGTGGGTTCCATCGTTTCTATGGTTATTTCTTAAACGGTGAGGTCTGCTCTATACACCGGAGCCCCTTTCCTCATTTAATCATTTAATCAATGCTATTGCTAACTTGTACAGTTCATACTTTTTAGCTCTACTCATGAATTCTCCAGTAATAGTTCTTTCACAACGAGATCTATCTATACAGTAACGGTATTTAATTATGAAAATTAGCGGATTGGCTGACCCTGTTAGTCCGTTCTTGCAAGAGTAGGGGCAGAACTTTCGGCCTTTTTTTATTTTAATTTAAATTAAAATAAGATTTCCCCTGCTTAACGACTAATCATTTGCTACCAATGGGAATTCTTTCTCATTTTAAATTGAAAATTGAGGTGATTAATGCACCAATGGAAACCATAAATTTGATACACAAGAGAGGGGTATGATAAATGTTTTTTTTAGATAGCGAAGGGCTTTCTTCTACTCTATCCTATTCATCCGTACTGCTCACGGATAGCGGAAAAATGGTTTCCTTTATTTTATCTTATCCGAACTCATGATCTGAACGAGTCGCACATACACCCGAGTACATGTTCCTCGGCGCTGAGGGCATCCCCCAAGTGCGGGGGATTTGGTAACATTTCTGATTGGCTGTCTTGTGTTTCTAATAAGTTGTTTAATAGTTGGCATGTTGAATCGTATGCATAATGGGCTGGTTTAGATCGATCCTAACCGGACGATTATGAGTTATTTATTTTCGATATTAATTTTCTATATTAATAGTTAAAAAAAGAAAAGAATAAAAATAATAAATAAAATCGCAAACTGCGATCTGCGATTGCATAAAATTCCTGCTATTTTTTAGGCAACTGCTACAAGATCAACAATTCCATAAGCTTGCGCTTCTGTGGCTGACATAAAAACATCTCGTTCCATGTCTTCGGATACAACCCATAAGGGTTTACCCGTTCTTTGTGCATAAACCCTTGTCAGGATTTCGCGAAGTTTCAGTAGTTCTTCCGCTTCCAGGACAAATTCTCTTGCTTGTGCTTCATAAAAACCAGCAATAGGTTGATGAATCATTACCCTGAGGATATAAGATAATCGATGGTTACTCTATCTCGGCTGATACGGTGACGAGAAAGAGAAGAGATAACGAATAATAAGAAAAAAAAAAGATAAAATTGAACAACCGTACAGGCATTGTTTGCGCATTGCATACGGCTCCACAATAGAATTTACTTTTACCTTTCATTGAATAAAAACAGAGAATATTTCATTTCTCATGCCTAGATCGGTAAATAATACAATAACCGCCCTTCTTTTTTTTTAGGAGTTAAAAAAATACTATGGTGGTTCCGTTGCTTTATTTCATGGTCGATTTAGCAATCCCAAAGTTTCTTTTTTCAAATGCAAATAAAAAAATAATATAATTTTTTTTTTCGTACTCTTTCATAACATAAATGTGTTAAGAGTCCCCGGGCGTGAAAACAAAAAAGTTTGTGACGCTGAAATAGATCCCGATAGATAAGATAAAATCGTAAATATCTCTATATCTCATACTAATCTTTCGATACATAATCTACTGTTTTAAAAAACAAGAAAAAAAAATTTCTTATATCGAATTCGAAATGCCATGCTATTATTACTTAATATTCATAGTTCAGACGGCGAAGGCATAGTTTTCTTTCAAATAAAAACCCATTGGCGCCGAGCGTGAGGGAATGCTAGACGTTTGGTAATTTGTCCTCCGACCAGGATAAAAGATCCCATTGAAGCGGCTAATCCCATGCATACTGTCTGTACGTCCGGTCGCACGAATTGCATAGTATCATAAATAGCTATTCCCGGTATTACCCATCCGCCGGGAGAGTTTATAAATAAATACAAATCTTTGGTCTCACTCTCTATACTGAGATATACCATAAGACCGATAAGTTGATTCGAAATCTCGCTATCAACATCTTGACCTAAAAACAGTAATCTTTCTCGATAAAGTCGATTGATTCGGATAAAAAACTACCCCCTATAAACCGTACATGCACCTTTTGATGCATACGGTTCACCAAATAAATCGCGAAAAAAAAAAAGAATCAATGTGTAGATTCCAGCCCACCCCCTTTTTTGCTAGTGAGTTCTGTCTAACTTCTATTCTAACGGAGGGCTTTTCTTCCATTTTTCAAGAAAGATGAGTTTTGATGTGTTTACATCTAAAAAAGAATTCATTAAACTTATCAAACTAACTTCATCATTGATGTATTTTTCATCGTGATCCAATTCAAATCGTGATGCCATTTTCTTGTTCCCGAAGGGTCTTATTCAATTCTTTTAGGTTTGCGCTCTACTCCGAGTAAAGATCCGCCCGATTTTGATTTGCACATATAGGGCAAATGCCCCCATACCACACCCTTTTGCTACACTTTTTTTTTTCATTTCATGCTTTACGCCGAATATTTAATGTATTCATCATATTATTCCATTGATTATGATTATCAATTTGATATTACTTCTACTTATCTACTTAATAACTTATTAACTTATCTACTTATAAATTCTAAATTAAATAGAATAGGATACAAGTAGTAATGCTCGATATATTACTTTACTGATTGGTTTTTTCTAAACGAAGCCTGGATACTTCATTTTATTGGTCCAAACAAGCAAGCCAACCATAAATTATTCTAAATTGGATAATATTAATCTGTATACCCCAAAAAGGAAAGCAATTGCACTTAATTTTATTTCACGCTCCCAATTTTTAATGATTTAGATTTAATCAATCTTTCTTGGGCGAAACAGAGTATATCCCGATCGGGGGGGAGAACGGGAAAATCCCATATGACCCAATATATCTGACAAGTCGCACTATATGTCAATCCAAATTGAATCGTCCTCTCCAGGATTTCGAAAAGGAACTTTTGGAACACCAATAGGCATTTAATGAAAAAAAAAATGAAATACTCTAATTCATCACTTTGATGTGAAAGCGTAACAATGAATTTTTTTTTTTCATAAAGTGTTAATAAGATTGGGCTTTATCATATTTTATGTTTAGATTCGATAAGTTCATAAAAAAACGAAATCTTAAATAAAGTAAAGGGAGACAAACTTAAAAAGTAAAATTCTTACAAATACGATTAGGCCCTTTGAATGATGAACAAATATGTATGCATTCGCTCATAGATAAAGATAGATGGCCAACCCTGCCATTGCGTATTGTTACTTATCGGGTATAGAATAGATCTGCTTCCCTTGTTTCTTACAAACCGAATTCTTACATTATTACTAAAATATTACTAAAATAAAAATAGTAATCCTTTCCCCGAGATAATCCACTGAAAAGTGGAAATATATAACATAGTTTTTCAGTGCAATAAAGTTACATAGTGTCTATTTTTCGTTGATAAAGGGGTATTTCCATGGGTTTGCCTTGGTATCGTGTTCATACTGTTGTATTGAATGATCCCGGTCGTTTGCTGTCTGTCCATATAATGCATACAGCTTTGGTTGCTGGTTGGGCCGGCTCGATGGCTCTATATGAATTAGCCGTTTTTGATCCCTCTGATCCTGTTCTCGACCCAATGTGGAGACAAGGCATGTTCGTTATACCTTTCATGACTCGTTTAGGGATAACCAATTCATGGGGCGGTTGGAGTATCACTGGAGGAACCGTAACGAATCCGGGTATTTGGAGTTATGAAGGTGTGGCTGGAGCTCATATTGTGTTTTCTGGCTTGTGCTTTTTGGCAGCTATCTGGCATTGGGTGTATTGGGATCTAGAAATATTTTGTGATGAACGTACGGGAAAACCTTCTTTGGACTTGCCCAAAATCTTTGGAATTCATTTATTTCTCTCGGGGGTGGCTTGTTTTGGGTTTGGCGCTTTTCATGTAACCGGATTGTACGGTCCTGGAATATGGGTGTCCGACCCTTATGGACTTACCGGAAGGGTACAATCTGTAAGTCCGGCATGGGGTGTGGAAGGTTTTGATCCTTTTGTTCCGGGCGGAATAGCCTCTCATCATATTGCAGCAGGGACATTAGGCATATTAGCGGGCCTATTCCATCTTAGTGTCCGTCCGCCTCAACGTCTATACAAAGGATTACGTATGGGAAATATTGAAACCGTCCTTTCCAGTAGTATCGCTGCTGTCTTTTTTGCAGCCTTTGTTGTTGCTGGAACTATGTGGTATGGTTCAGCAACTACCCCGATTGAATTATTTGGTCCGACTCGTTATCAATGGGATCAAGGATACTTCCAGCAAGAAATATATCGAAGAGTTGGTGCTGGGCTAGCCGAAAATCAAAGTTTATCTGAAGCTTGGTCCAAAATTCCCGAAAAATTAGCTTTTTATGATTACATCGGCAATAATCCGGCAAAGGGCGGATTGTTCAGAGCAGGCTCAATGGACAATGGGGACGGGATAGCTGTTGGATGGTTAGGACATCCTATCTTTAGAGATAAAGAAGGGCGTGAACTTTTTGTACGCCGCATGCCTACTTTTTTTGAAACATTTCCGGTTGTTTTGGTAGACGGAGACGGAATTGTTCGAGCTGATGTTCCTTTTCGAAGGGCAGAGTCGAAGTATAGTGTCGAACAAGTAGGTGTAACTGTTGAGTTCTATGGTGGCGAACTAAATGGGGTCAGTTATAGCGATCCTGCCACTGTGAAAAAATATGCTAGACGCGCTCAATTGGGTGAAATTTTTGAATTAGATCGTGCTACTTTGAAATCCGATGGTGTTTTTAGGAGCAGTCCAAGGGGTTGGTTTACTTTTGGGCATGCTTCATTTGCTCTGCTCTTCTTCTTCGGACACATCTGGCATGGTGCTCGAACTTTGTTCAGAGATGTTTTTGCTGGGATTGATCCAGATTTAGACGCTCAAGTTGAATTTGGAACATTCCAGAAACTGGGGGATCCAACTACAAGAAGACAAGTAGTTTGATACACCACTGATCTCTTACTTTTCACCTCTCCTCTATTTTTTTTTTATTTGAAAGAAGGTACCGACGATATTTTAATTTGAATTGCCACCCTTTCTTTGAATCTTGCTCTTTTTTTTTTAGCTGGAGGGTGATCCAAAATAAACAGGTATGGAAGTTATAATTGTAAACCACAATCGAATCTATGGAAGCATTGGTTTATACATTTCTCTTAGTTTCGACTTTAGGAATAATTTTTTTCGCTATCTTTTTTCGAGAACCGCCTAAAGTTCCAACTAAAAAGATGAAATGATTTAATTATTTTTCATTATCTTAGTTGAAGGAAAGAGCTTCCTAAGATTTGGAAGCTCTTTCCTTCAACTAGTCCCCGTGTTCTTCGAAGGGATCCCTTAGTTGTTGAGAGGGTTGCCCAAAAGCAGTATATAAGGCATACCCCGTAAAACTTACAAGTAAACCAGATATAGAGATGGCGACTAGGGTTGCTGTTTCCATTATTATCTATTTCAAGACAAGACCGCAATGGATCTATGCTAATTTATTTACAACAGAATGCTATACAAAGTCAACAGATCTTAATTAATACAAAATAAAATAAAAATAGTACTTATGGCTACACAAAGCATTGAGGGCAGTTCTAAGTCTGGTCCAAGACGAACTTTTGTAGGGACTTTATTGAAACCATTGAATTCGGAATATGGTAAAGTAGCTCCGGGATGGGGGACTACTCCTTTGATGGGTGTCGCAATGGCTTTATTTGCGATATTCTTATCTATTATTTTGGAGATTTATAATTCTTCTGTTTTATTGGATGGAATTTCAATGAATTAGATTTCATTTACAAGAATAGTGAAGTCCTCTTTTTTCAATACAAAGCGAAGCGTTTGGATCTCGGATTTTTTTAGCCCATCCCTATTCTATTTTGGTAGTTCGATCGTGGAATTTATTTCTTTCTGTATTTTTGGAATATGAGTGTGCGACTTGTTATAATGGATCCTATTGATAGTACAGAGGATGGGTCTGTCATCTTGATAGAGATGGGGTTTTTACCTCGTCAGGTATTTATTCGAGTATTTGGAGCACGGAATATATGAAATAGATTACGAATTAGTCCAACTATGATTCATATTTAATATATAGAGAGAGATCCCGCGACCGGACTACAACAAAAAATTTCAAAGAATTAGAGATTAGAGTTAGAGAGTCTAAATTGAAAGATTTTTCTTTTTTCAAACTCTTTGTATATTCATTCTTTCTTATTTTGATCCATTTTTTTTTTGGATTTTTAGTCATTATATTAAATAAGCGATGATACAACGATTTTGACTCATGCAATCTTTGGGCTTAGTTTGAAGATTTTATTGAATCATCGTGGTTCTAGTATGAATCTGAGGTTTCAGTCGATTTATAGGATCTTAACAAGAAAATTCCTATCAATCAATAAAAAAAACAACATTAAGGTGGTATTACAT